TCCTACATAATCTTATGATTATGACCCAGAAACCGAGTGAATAGCGAGTCATTCATATTATTGCAATACAGGTACGACCGATCAATTAAATTCTAAATAGAAAACTTTTCGTCAAAGAAAGATCTTCCGTAGGCTCGAGGGATAAAAAAAAACTTCTCGAGTTCTCAGAATCCGTAGGAAAAATTCCTTGATTCCTCAACTTAGATAAAATAGTAATAATTGGTATACTACTCAATTTGAATGAAATCCAATCGGATTCAAATATTTCCTATCTATCCCTGTCCAAAAGGGACAATTTGAGTGGAAGGTCCACATCCTTTTTTTTTAGAATGAGTCTGTTTGTTTTTATGTGATTTCGTACTGTACGATTCCTTTGTTTGTGGGATCATTTTCCCTCGAGGGGGAATGAGAAGAATTATCGAATGGACTGTTAACTATGCCTAGATCTCGGATAAATGGAAATTTTATTGATAAGACCTCTTCAATTGTAGCCAATATCTTATTACGAATAATTCCGACAACTTCAGGAGAAAAGGAGGCATTTACCTATTACAGAGATGGTGCGATTTGATTCTTTTTTTTTTTTATTTATTTACCGCCCTCAGTCTTATGAGAAAGAGACATGATTCGGGATACAAAGAAAAAAGATTCTTGAAATAAACCTACGCTTGATGAAGGTGAAGTTAGTTTGGAGATAGAACAATTCCTTCTGTCGTGTATCCCCGATTGATGCAGCCTCAGATGCTTCAATTGTCGATTCTAGTATTGAGCGAAAGGTTAACCTATAGGTTCTGTATTGCAGGTCAATACTACTTCACTAGTACCAATAGGCCGCATAGGGGAAGAAGCACTACACCTAGGAATCAACAACACGAAAACTTTGTTATAAATTACTCCTTTTCCTTATCGGGATCGGGACTAACAAGAATGGTTGGGACAACAAACATCCATCTCGTTCGTACTTTGGATACCCGTATAACCATCGAAGATCGTTGAAGTGACTAATTCCTGGAAATAGAGGGCGTTGAGGACAAAGAAATTGTTGGAGTTACCATTTCTATCTAGCACCAACACGCTTGGTGTTAAGAAAAGACAGACCTCTTGCAGGAAGGATGGCTAGAGATTTCTTGTAAAAACACCAGCCCCTGTCAGTTCATAATAAAAATATTTCAATCTTTTTTGATTCCATGGATTATTTCCCTTATTACTATGCACAGAAGGGAGGAGCCGTATGAGATGAAAATCTCACGTACGGTTCTGGAACGGAGATTCTTTGAATAGAATGAACGACCGTAACGGATGTCGGCTCAATCCGAAGGAAATTATGCGGAAGCTTTACAAAATTATTATGAAGCTACGCGACCAGAAATTGATCCCTATGATCGAAGTTATATACTCTATAACATAGGCCTTATCCACACAAGCAACGGAGAACATACGAAGGCTTTGGAATATTATTTCCGGGCACTCGAACGAAACCCATTCTTACCACAAGCTTTTAATAATATGGCTGTGATCTGTCATTACGTGCGACTATCTCCACTATAGAAAGAAGGAAAGAAAGATCAAATCTTCTAGTAAATACTAGAAACAAAATAGGCTTTCTACATATGCATCGTCCAAAGCAACGATTTTTATCAGCTGTAGCAAAGAAAGAGACTTCATACGAGCCGAAATATGAAGAAATAGGTATGGCCTATATACTAGATTCTATGGATAAAGGATCTAATTGATGGAGGAAGCACCGTAAAGATCAATTAGCGAGGTTTGGGAGCCGATACAATAAGAACTGCTTACTTATGTCATGATATGAGATAAAAGTTAGGAATCAACTTATGTAATAGAGTCGATCTACTAAGGTATTGAGCAGCGGTGTAGCATCAGATCCCAAAGATAGTAAGTCCTTTCTTTCTTCTGGAGGAAAGTCCTTTTCAAAGATTCTATATAAATTTCTATATGAAACCGAGATAGTTACCTTTCAGAAAATTCTAACGATAGGGGTAGATACCTATGTTCTTCTGAAGGTGGGAGAAAAGAGAAAACTGATTATTGATCAAAATTAGAGTTTGAAACTCATGTAATTAACCTCTTCTGGTTAACCCGAGAAAAAAAAAATGGGATAGATTTACGAGAAATCTTATTCAGTTAGATATGGTAGATTAAGATGGGACACCAAAAGAATTGATTGCTGAGCCGTATGAGGTAGGAAACTCTCAAGTACGGTTCTAAGGGAAGGAATTGACCCACCTATTCCGGCCGGGGAGAACAGGCCATTCGACAGGGAGATTCTGAAATTGCGGAGGCTTGGTCCGATCAAGCTGCTGAATATTGGAAACAAGCTATAGCGCTTACTCCAGGTAATTATATTGAAGCACATAATTGGTTGAAGATCACAAGGCGGTTCGAATAAGAACACTCTCTTTTTTAATTCATTAACTCTCTTTTTTAATTCATTATAATATTGGATCCATCAATCAAATAAAATAGATCGTTCCTCTGG